AAAGATCATATCTATTTTGTATGAGCAGAAACATTTGTATGAGCAGAAACAAAAAGATGAATCAAAAGAGTTCTGCACCATGAACTTTGTACCGCGCACATCACTTAGACAGACCTCGGAAAGTAACGTAAGCAAGAGTGAAGAAATAGAATAATATAAAAGAAAAAGCGAAATGCCGAAATAAAAAGGGATTGAATTTTATTTGTACTGTGTCTGAAATGCATCCTGTCTATTCCTATCCTTCAACCCCTCTATACTTTTTTTAAGTTTTTTTAAAACTTTTTTTTTTTTTTTTTTTATATATATATATGAAGACTTAACACTCTTTTTGAGTGAGAGAAAGCACAATATGAACAAACAAGAAAGAAAAAAGAAACAAAAAAAAAGGGAACATAATCCCCCTTTAGTTCTTTACCATAACCATACATATATTTTATTTTTTACCCATCTCTAAAAATGGAGGTATATATCTATACGCTAGATGAATAAGTATGTATCATGCTCTTGACTATTAACGAATATATATCCTGATCTGTCTCGATTAATTTGTATGAATATCTATCCGATATATTATTCATGTGTCAGGAACCAGATTTGAACTGGTGACACGAGGATTTTCAGTCCTCTGCTCTACCAACTGAGCTATCCCGACCATTTCCCGTGCATCATCCTAGTAGAGTACTTGTATCTATGCCAATTAAAGTTAAAGGGACTAAATCTAAATAAAGTAAATAAAGTAAAGTATTAAAAAATTTTATCTAATAAATGTAAGGATAATGATATGGACTGTGAATGATTCAATAATAGAGATTCCTTGCCCATATATGTTCATTTGTACAGGTATCGTATCTATCAAAATTGGGATAAGATCCAAAGATTTCTCTTCGGATCCATTTGTGAAAGAGTAGAGTGAATGAGAAAGAAAGATAGTGAATTTTGTTTGAACCACTGATGAAAAAAAGAGGATAAATAGTTAGGAAGTAAAATGGACTTTTTGTTGGGGATAGAGGGACTTGAACCCTCACGATTTCTAAAGTCGACGGATTTTCCTCTTACTATAAATTTCATTGTTGTCGATATTGACATGTAGAACGGGACTCTCTCTTTATTCTCGTCCGATTAATCAGTTTTTCAAAAGATCTATCAAACTCTGGAATGAATGATTTGATCACTGAATATTCGATTCTTCCTTCAACTTCGATTGGAATGGATTCACAATAACTCTGAATTTTTTCTTTCATATTTTCATATATATATATATGAAATATATATATATTCGATAGATTCGGGTCGTGATTAATCGTTTGATATGTTAGTATGTATACGTACGTATTAGATATATAGGGCTGTCCTTTCTGTAATTTCGATAGAGGAATTCCAGCTACCAACACAACGTAGTCAACTCCATTCGTTAGAACAGCTTCCATTGAGTCTCTGCACCTATCCTTTTTTTATTCTAGTTTTATAAACCCTTGTTTTCTCAAAATAAAGATTTGGCTCAGGATTGCCCATTTTTAATTCCAGGGTTTCTCTGAATTTGGAAGTTACCACTTAGTAGGTTTCCATACCAAGGCTCAATACAATCAAGTCCGTAGCGTCTACCAATTTCGCCATATCCCCTTTTGATTTGAGACCAAGATCCGGTTGGAATTCCACCCATCTCTTTCATTTATTTTTGAACCGTTGAATTCATTAGATAATGAATGATTCCCATATCGAAAAAGTGTATGCTATTTTCTTTTTTTGGCGATCCTCTATCAGTTTATTTCTATTGGATAAACCTTGTTTCAATCAGAAATGATTCTATCATTGATGTATCCACAATTCAATATGGATAGATATATCCCATATATATATGTTTCTCCCTCCCTTTTTTTTTACAGTGCGGTTTGGAATACTGGAACGGTCGATATTCATTCTTCTTTTTTTTTTTTTTCGTCCTATCTCTTCCTTTTCCGAATGAAACCAAAAGAATGTCTCATTCTAATTTGTATTGTATCTTTATCCTTATCTTAATCTTATCTTTTCTTAGGACCGATCCGCTCGCTATACGCTATAATTATTGCTATAACTGCTTTACTTTAAGAAATAAATAAAAAGAAATAAATAAATTTTCTATTAAGAAAAGAAATAATTAGATTTTTTATAATCATAGTTTATAATTTTAAATTATCAATATATATATATACATGTTCATTAACATATATATATACATATTAAATATATATACATATTAATTAAAAAATATAAATTTTAAAAATATAAAAAAAATATAAATATAATGTATAAATATATAAAATATATAAAAAAAATGTATAAAATGCATAAAAAAAAAATAGAATGTATAAATAATAATTAATGTAAATAAATAATAATTAATGTAATTAATATGATAGAATGAAAATTCTACTAATTTAATTAGTCATATACTAATTAGTCATATATTTCTATTAGAAAAATATCTATTAGAAAAATAGAATTCTATTAATTTAATTCTATTTAGTCATATCTAGTTCTATATTATTAGTTATATTCTATATTATTAGTTATATTAGTTATAACTTAACTAATAATATAGATATAATGATATAGATATAACAAGATATAACAATAGAACTATGAACTATAACTATATAGTTCATATTAAATTAATAGCTAATAGCCCTAAGCTAAGATCCAGCAGTTTCCTGAATTCCTATACACTATTTCTATTTGTTATACTATTTCTATTTCTGTTATGTGAGCCCGCTTAGCTCAGAGGTTAGAGCATCGCATTTGTAATGCGATGGTCATCGGTTCGATTCCGATAGCCGGCTTTTTTTCTCTATCGATTTTTCCATGATTGATAATCTCCCCTTTTCTCAAAATGTTGGATCACCGATCTATTATGTCGTGGTAACTTGTAACTATGAATAAAAAATGGATTGGAGCAATTAGATCTCTACAGAACAAATCATAAAACGGAGCCTCAACTTCCTATATATACATATACAAAAAATCCGGATATTAATAGAATTCATTTCATTCTACTTTGTAATACTTCAGTAAATTTAGCTTTGCTTTGTTTATCCTTTAGTTCAGTCTTAATTTAAGATTTATTCTGTAAAATGAAATTTCAATAAAAAAAGGAGTCTTTATGTCTCGTTATCGAGGACCTCGTTTCAAAAAAATACGCCGTCTGGGGACTTTACCAGGACTAACTAGTAAAAGACCTAAATCCGGAAGCGATCTTAAAACCCAATTGCGTTCTGGGAAAAGATCGCAATATCGTATTCGTCTAGAAGAAAAACAGAAATTGCGTTTTCATTATGGTCTGACGGAGCGACAATTAGTTAGATATGTACATATCGCTGGAAAAGCCAAAGGGTCAACAGGTCAGGTTTTACTACAACTACTTGAGATGCGTTTGGATAACATCCTTTTTCGATTGGGTATGGCTTCGACCATTCCTGGAGCTAGGCAATTAGTTAACCATAGACATATTTTAGTTAATGGTCGTATAGTGGATATACCAAGTTATCGTTGCAAACCCCGAGATATTATTACTACGAAGGATAAACAAAGATCGAAAGCTCTGATTCAAAATTATATTGCTTCACCCCCTCCCGAGGAATTGCCAAAACATTTGACTATTGACTCATTCCAATATAAAGGATTAGTAAATCAAATAATAGATAGTAAATGGATCGGTTTGAAAATAAATGAGTTGTTAGTCGTAGAATATTATTCCCGCCAGACTTGAACCTAACTAAAATAACAAAGAAAGATTAAGAAAATTTTGCCCTCTTTTCGACGAAGTAAATAGATCTAAGGGCCTTGATCCGCATTTTTCTCATTCACGTATTACAAATAGATCAGCAGTAGGATTTTTTTTTCTTTTTTGCTCTTTCCGATATTTGTATTTTACGTACCGCAGTAATGTAATTAGGAATATAGAATTTCTGGAATAGAGAATTTCTATCAAATAAAAGTCTTATTGCTGGAACTGGAATAATGGTATCAGTTGTTATTTGATTTGATACATTGTGGTCGGTCACGTTGGTGAATTAACAGAAACGGAAAGAGAGGGATTCGAACCCTCGGTAAACAAAAGCCTACATAGCAGTTCCAATGCTACGCCTTGAACCACTCGGCCATCTCTCCTACATAATCTTATTATTGACCAGAAACCGAGTGAATAGCGAGTCATTCATATTATTGCAGTACAGGTATGACCGATCCATGGTTCCATAGGAATAATTCCTTTCAAATTTCCTATTTCTCAACACCAACTTCTCTCATCAGCTACCCCATGGATCTATTACAAATTCATGAATCGTCCCATGGATTTTTATTTCCATTGTATGGCATGACGTATACACGTCATGTAAACAAAACGGAACGGATGGTTACTCTACTCTATTTTATCATGGAATAATTATTCTTTTTCCTCTTTGGATCATAACCAAATCAAAACTTCTAGAGTTATCAAAATCCGTAGTAAAAGAAAGTCCTTGGTTATTCAACTTAGATGAAATCTTAGATGAAATAGTAATAGCTCCGTTCATTGGTATACTACGAAATTGTAATGAAATCCAATCTGATTCAAATATTTCATATCTCTCCTTGTCCAAACAAAATGGGACAATTTGAGCGGAAGGTCCACATTTTTAGAATTAGTCTGTTTTATGTTATTTCGTATTGTACAATTCCTTTGTTTGTGGGATCATTTTCCCCGAAGGGTAATGAAAAGAATTATAATTATAGATTATAGAAAGGATTGCTAATTATGCCTAGATCTCGGATAAATGTAAATTTTATTGATAAGACCTCTTCCATTGTAGCCAATATTCTATTACGAATAATTCCGACAACTTCAGGAGAAAAAAAGGCATTTAGCTATTACAGAGATGGTGCGATTTGATTCTTTTTTCTTCTTTTTTTAGACTTCAGTATTATGAGAAAGATACGTGATTCGGGATAGAAAGAACCAAATTATTGAAATAAACCTACGCTTGGTG